ATAATATTTCTCCTGTCTTCGTTTTTCTTTAATCTTAATGTATTACAAACAACACCCAACAGATTGGGTGTTGTTTGTAATACATTAACGACGCGATTTATTATCGTTTCTTGCATGTCTCGCGAAAGTCAGAGTCGGTGCAAATTCTCCCAGTTTGTGACCTACCATGCGATCTGTTATATAAATAGGTAGATGTTCTTTTCCATTATGAATAGCGATTGTATGGCCAATCATTGTGGGTATAATGGTAGATGCCCGAGACCAAGTGACTATTATTTCTTTCTCTTCCTTCATGTTGAGTTTTTCAATTTTGACCGATAAATGATTAGCTACAAAGGGATTTTTTTTTAGCGAACGTGTCACAGCTGATTACTCCTTTTTTACATTTTTCAGATTGGTTTGGTATTCTATGTCCAATATCTCGATTGAAGTATGGAGGTCAGAATAAAGAAAATAATGAGGAATGGGAAAAAGGGAAAATCCTTTAGCTAGATAAGGGGCGGATGTAGCCAAGTGGATCAAGGCAGTGGATTGTGAATCCACCATGCGCGGGTTCAATTCCCGTCGTTCGCCCATCACATCACATTCTTTCCAATTCCAAAATTGGATTTTTCATATTCCTATTTACGGCGACGAAGAATAAAACGATCACTATATTTTTTCCTTTTCCTACTTCTTCTTCCAAGCGCGGGATAACCCCAAGGAGTTGTGGGCTTTTTTCTACCAATTGGGGCTCTACCCTCACCGCCCCCATGGGGATGGTCTACTGGGTTCATAACTACTCCTCTTACTACAGGACGCTTACCTAGCCAACACTTAGATCCGGCTCTACCCAAAATCTTTTGGTTCACTCCAACATTACCCACTTGTCCGACTGTTGCTAAGCAGTTTTTGGATATCAAACGTACCTCACCAGAGGGTAATCTTAATGTGGCCGATTGTCCCTCTTTTGCAATCAGTTTCGCTACAGCACCCGCTGCTCTAGCTAATTGTCCACCCTTTCCACGTGTGATTTCTATGTTATGTATGGCCGTTCCTAAGGGCATATCGGTTGAAGTAGATTCTTCTTTTTTATCAATCAAAACCCCTTCCCAAACTGTACAAGCTTCTTCCAAAGCATACGGCTTTCTAGATGTATATGATGATATCTAGACAGATGGATCTTATATGAATCGTATGATGAGGTACCACATGAGTGGATATATAGGAATCCCAATCTGCCGAATCACTCATGTTAGGATTATGATCTTCTACATCCTAGGTCTCCTTGTTCCGTCATCTGGCTTATGTCCTTCATGTAGCATTCAGACCGAATGATTCTATGAGATTACGTCGATACCGCCACATATTTCGGGTAACGGTAACGTAGGAGACATCCCTATTTTTCCCCGGGGGTCTTAATTACCACTGTCTAGCTTTCAATTCGCCTCTGACCATCAAATGAAATGTGAATAAAACGTCCTCCTCTCTTTGATTGGAAACAAGGGGCGCTTCCGGTTCTGTGCATGCTTCAAACCATTTTGTCTTCTCCATATTACCATATCTCTAGAGTCAATAATTTTCGATGAGGAACTACTGAACTCAATCACTCGCTGCTGTGACTCAACAGTTTTCTGTTGAGGTCTATCCCGTCGAGGTACTCCAATTGGATCAGTGATCGATTTATAGGTTTCGTCGTAAACCTAATTGGCTACTTCCAATTACGTAAATCCATAGTTCAAACCGCACTCAAAGGTAGGGCATTTCCCATTGATATAGGAACTTCTGTACCAGAAACAACGGTATCTCCAATTATAGCCCCTCTGGGATGTAAAATGTATCTCTTCTCACCATCCCCATAGTGTATGAGACAAATGTATGCATTTCGATTAGGGTCGTATTCTATGGTTATGATTCTACCAGATATTTCTTTTTGATTCCGTCGAAAATCGATTTGACGGTATAGACGTTTATGACCTCCCCCTCTATGCCTTGCGGTAATGATTCCTCTGGCATTACGACCTTTACCACAATGATGCCGTCCATAGATCAAATGAGTTCGTGGATTGGATTTCGCTTGGCTGTCTACGGCTCCATTGCGTGTGCTTGGGATAGAAGTTTTGTATAAATGTATCGCCGTGTTATTAAGTATTTTGCTTTAAGTTCTTTTCTCTATAAGAGGTGGAATAGAATAACCCGGTTGAAGCGTAATGATCATACGTCTGTAACGTCCCATTCTTCTACCCTTTCGGGGTAGTCGATGACTATTCATAGCTATTACCTTGACACCAAAGAAGAGTTCGACCCAATGCTTTATTTCTGTCCTAGTTGATCCTGATTCGACATTAGAAGTATATTGATTGTTCCCCAATAACCGAATACTCTTTTCTGTAAATACTGCATATTTGATTCCATCCATAAATCCATTTTATTCCCTATGAGTTCCAGTATCGATAAGAATTCTAGTTCTTACTGTTCATATGTTATGTTATGAATATACCATAACATTCGTTATGTATGGATGATGAGATATTGATACAGAGCCAATTCAAATAGACTTATTGAACGTTCCCATTGGCGTGCATCCAGCAGGAATTGAACCTACGAATTTGCCAATTATGAGTTGGGCGCTTTAACCATTCAGCCATGGATGCTTCACAGGGATCATCGTACATCGTGAATAACCAAATTCCAATTGAAATGAAATCTTTAGGAGGAATCAATGAAACGACACCAATTAACATCCTGGATCTTCGAATTGAGAGAGATATGGAGAGAGATCAAGAATTCTCATTATTTCTTAGATTCATGGATCAAATTTGATTCAGTGGGATCTTTCACTCACATTCTTTTCCGCCAAGAACGCTTTATGAAACTCTTTGATCCCCGAATTGTGAGTATCCTACTTTCGCGTGATTCACAGGGTTCCACAAGCAATCGATATTTCACGATCCAAGGTGTAGTACTGCTTGTAGTAGTGGTCCTTATGTCTCGTATTAACAATCGAAAGATGGTCGAAAGAAAAAATCTCTATTTGATGGGGCTTCTTCCTATCCCTATGAATTCCATTGGGCCCAAAAAGGAGACATTTGAAGAATCCTTTTGGTCTTCCAATATCAATAGGTTGATTGTTTCGCTCCTGTATCTTCCAAAAGGGAAAAATCTTTCTGAGAGTTGCTTCATGGATCCGCAAGAGATTACTTGGGTTCTCCCAATAAATAATAAATGTATCATGCGAAGTTCGCGGTGGTGGAGGAACCAGATCGGAAAAAAGAGGGATTTGAGTTGTAAGATATCTAATGAAACCGTAGCAGGAATTGAGATCTCATTCAACGAGAAAGATAGCAAATCTAAATATATGGAGTTTCCTTTTTTATTTTATACGGATAATCCGATCTGCAAGGACCATGATTGGGAATTGTTTGATCGTCTTTCCCCCAGTAAGAAGCGAAACATAATCCACTTGGATTCGTGGCAGCTATTCGAAATCTTAGGGAAAGACTTTCTTTGTTATATCATGTCTGCTTTTCGTGAAAAAAGACCAATGGAAGGGAAGGCTTTCTTCAAACAACAAGGAGCTGAGGCAACTATTCAATCAAATGATATCGAGCATGTTTCCCATCTCTTCTCGAGAAACAAGTGGGGCATTTCTGTACGAAATAGTGCTCCATTTCATATGTGGCAATTCCGCCAAGATCTCCGCGTTAGTTGGGGGAAGAATCCGCACGAATCGGTGAGAAATGTATCGAAAGAGAATTGGATTTGGTTAGACAGTGTGTGGTTGGGGAGCAAGGATCGGTTTGTTAGCAAGTTACGGAATGTATTGTCAAATATTCCATATGATTCCACAAGTTTCGTTCAAGTAAGGGATTCTAGCCAATGGAAAGGATCTTCTGATCAATGCATGGATCATTTCGATTCCATTAGAAATGAGGATTCAGAATCCTACGCATTGATCGATCAAGCAGAGATTCAGCAACTAAAAGAAAGATCTATTCTTTTGGATCCTTCCCTTATTCAAACTCAAACGGAACGAACAGAGATAGAATCAGATCGATTTCCGAAATGCCTTTTTGGATCTTACTACATGTCCTGGCTATTCACGGAACGTGAGAAGCAGATCAATAATCATCTGCTTACGGAAGAAATCGACGAATCTCTTGGGAATCCCACAAGTACAAGATCCATTTGTTCTTTTTTCTCTGACAGATGGTCAGAACTCCATCTGGGTTCGAATCCTACTGAGAGGTCCACTAGATATCATACATTTTTGAAGAAAAAACAAGATGTTTCTTTTGTTCTTTCCAGTCGATCGGAAAATAAAGAAATGGTTGATATATTCAAGATAATGACGTATTTACAAAAAACCGTCTCAATTCATCCTATTTCATCAGATCCGGGATGTGACATGGTTCCGAAGGATGAATCGGATATGGACAGTTCCAATAAGATTTCATTCTTGAGCAAAAATCCATTTTTCCATTTATTTCATCCATTCCATGACCGGAACAAAGGGGAATACACGTTACACCACGATTTTAAATCAGAAGAGGGATTTCCAGAACTATTCACTCTATCAATAACCGAGCCGGATCTGTTGTATCATAGGGGATTTGCCTTTTCTATTGATTCCTACGGGTTGAATCAAACAAAATTCTGGAATGAGGTATTCCACTCCAGAGATGAGTCGAAGAAGAAATATTTCTTGGTTCTACCTACTCTTTTTTATGAAGAGAATGAATCTTTTTCTCGAAGGATCAGAAACAAATGGGTCCGGATCCACTGCGGGAACGATTTGGAAGATCAAAAACGAAAAACAGCAGTATTTGCTAGCAACAACATAATGGGGGCAGCCAATCAATATAGATTGAGATTGATCAAAAATCTGATGCAAATCCAATATCGCACCTATGTATACATAGGAAATGTATCCAATCGATTCTTTTTAATGAATCGGTATCCTGATGCGTATAGATACAAATGTTCCAATGGGAGCAAGAGTGAACATTGGGAAGATTTTGTTTCTGAACAGAAGAAGCGTTTTCAAGTAGTGTTCGATCGATTATGTATTAATCAATATTCAATGAATTGGTTCGAGGCTATCGACAAACAACATTTGTCTAAGTCACTTCGTTTCTTTTTGTCCAAGTCACTTCCCCTTTTCTTTGTGAGTATCGGGGATATCCCCATTCATAGATCCGAGATCCGCATCTATGAATTTCAAGATCCGAATGATCCACTCTGCAATCAGTTGTTAGAATCAGTAGGTGTTCAGGTCGTTCATTTGAATAAATGGAAACCCTTCTTATTCGGCGATCATGATACTTTCCCAATACCGAAATTCTTGATCAATGGGGGAACAAGAGTATCATTGTTGTTCAAAAAGATACCAAAGTGGATGATGGATTCATTGCATACTATAAAGAATCGCAGGAAACCCTTGGATTCCTATTTCTCAAGGATATCTCACGATCGAGACAACTGGCTGAATCCCGTGGAACCATTTCATAGAAGTTCATTGATATCCTCTTTTTATAAAGCAAATCCACTTCGATTCTTGAATGATCCACATCACTTCTGGTTCGATTGTACCAAAAGATTCCCCTTTTATGTGGAAAAGACCCGTATCCATAATGAGGATTTGACGCATGGACAATTCCTCAATATCTTGTTCATTCGCAACAACAAATGTTCTTTGTGCGTCGGTAAAAAAAAGCAGATTTTTTTGGAGATAGAGGCTATCTCACCAATCGAGTCACGGGTATCTGACATATTCATACCTAAAGATTTTCCACAAAGTGGTGACGAGACGTATAACTTGTACAAATCTTTCCATTTTCCAATTCGATCCGATCCATTCGTTCGTAGCGTTGTTTACTCTTACTCGATCGCAGACATTTCTGCAACACCTCTAATAGAGAAAAAAATAGTCCATTTTGAAAGAACTTATTGCCATCCTCTTTCAGATATGAATCTATCTGATTCAGAAGGGAAGAACTTGCATCAGTATCTCGGTTTGAATTCAAACATGGGTTTGACTCACACTCCATGTTCTGAGAAAGGTTTACCATCCAGAAAGAGGAAAAAAGGGAGTCTTTGTCTAAAGAAATACGTTGAGAAACAACAGATGTATAGAATCTTTCAACGAGATAGTGCTTTTTCCAATCTCTCCAAATGGAATCTGTTCCAAACATATATGCCATGGTTCCTTACTTCGACAGGGTGCAAATATCTCCATTTCACCCTTTTAGATACTTTTTCAGACCCATTGCCGATACTAAGTAGCAGTAAATATTTTGTATCCATTGTTCATGCTATTATGCATGGCTCAGATATATCATGGCTAATTCCTCAGAGGGTTCTTCCACAAAGGACTCTGCTAAGTGTAGCTGAGATTTTGAGTAAGCGTTTACTTTTTCTGTCCGAAGAGAGGATTCATCGAAATAATGAGTCACCTGCTCTCTTGCTATGGGCACATCTGAGATCAACACATGCTCGGGAGTTTCTCTATTCAATCCCTTTTCTTCTTCTTGTTGCTGGATATCTCGTTCGTATACATCTTCTCTTCGCTTCCCGAGCCTCTAGTGAGTTACAGACAGAGTTAGAAAAGATCCAATCTTGGATGATTCCATCATACAATATGGAGTTGCAAAAACTTCTAGATAGGTATCCGACATCCGAACTGAATTCTTTCTGGTTAAAGAATCTCTTTCTAGTTGTTCTGGAACAATTAGGAGATTCTCTGGAAGAAATACGGGGTTCTTCTTATGGTGGCAACATACTATTGGGTGGTGGTCCCGCTTATGTGGTCAAATCAATACGTTATAATAAGAAATCTTGGAATAGCAATCTCATCGATCTAATAAGTATCATACCAAATCCCATCAATCGAATCGCTTTTTCGATAAATACGAGACATCTAAGCCGTACAAGTAAAGAGATCTATTCCTTGATAAGAAAAAGAAAAAACGTGAACGGTGATTGGATTGATGATAAAATAGAATCTTGGGTCGCGAACAGTGATTCGATTGATGATGAAGAAAGAGAATTCTTGGTTCAGTTCTCCACCTTAACGACAGAAAAAGGGATTGATCCAATTCTATTGAGTCTCACTCATAGTGATGATTTATCAAAGAATGCCTCTGGTTATCAAATGATTGAACAACCGGGATCCATTTACTTACGATACTTAGTGGACATTCATCAAAAGTATCTAATGAATTATGAGTTTAATAGATCCTGTTTAGCAGAAAGACGGATATTCCTTGCTCATTATCAGACAATCACTTATTCACAAACCTCGTGTGGGGCTAATCGTTTTCATTTCCCATCTCATGGAAAACCCTTTTCGCTCCGCTTAGACCTATCCCCTTCTAGGGGCATCTTAGTGATAGGTTCGATAGGAACTGGACGATCTTATTTGGTCAAATACCTAGCGAAAAATTCCTATGTTCCTTTTATTACGGTCTTTCCGAACAAGTTCCTGGATGACAAGTCTCAGGGTTATCTTATTGATGATATCCATATGGATGATAGTAGCGATATCCATATGGATGATCGTAGCGATATCGATATGGATGATCGTAGCGATATCGATATGGATGATAGTGACGATATGGATGATGACCTTGATATGGAGCTGCTAACTATGATGAATGTGCCAACTATTTCTATGACGCCGAAAATAGAAAGAGACCAATTGGATATCACCTTTCAATTCGAATTAGCAAAAGCGATGTCTCCTTGCATAATATGGATTCCAAACATTCATAATCTCTATGTGAATGGGAATGAGTCGAATTACTTATCCCTCGGTCTATTAGAGAACTATATCTCCGGGGATTGTGAAAGATGCTCCACTAGAAATATTCTTGTTATTGCTTCGACTCATATTCCAAAAAAGGTGGATCCCGCTCTAATAGCTCCAAATAAATTAAACGCATGCATTAAGATACGAAGGCTTCTTCTTCCACAACAACGAAAGCACTTTTTCATTCTTTCATATACCAGGGGATTTCACTTGGAAAAGGAAATGTTCCATACTAACAGATTCGGGTCCATAACCATGGGTTCCAATGCACGAGATCTTGTAGCACTCATCAATGAGGCCCTATCCATTAGTATCACACAGAAGAAATCCATTATAGAAACTAATACAATCCGATCAGCTCTTCATAGGCAAACTTGGGATTTGCGATCCCAGGTAAGATCGGTTCAGGATCATGGGATACTCTTTTATCAGATAGGAAGGGCTGTTGCACAAAATGTACTTCTAAGTAATTGCCCCATAGATCCTATATCTATCTATATGAAGAAGAAATCATGTCAAGAAGGGGATTCTTATTTGTACAAATGGTACTTTGAACTTGAAACGAGCATGAATAAATTAACGATACTTCTCTATCTTTTGAGTTGTTCTGCCGGATCGGTCGCTCAAGATCTTTGGTCTTCACCCGGACCCAATGAAACCAATTCTTATGGATTTGTTGAGAATGATTCTGATCTAGTTCATGGCCTATTACTATTAGAAGTAGAAGATGCTCTGGGAGGACCCCCACAGAGAGAAAAAGATTGCGGTCAGCTTGATAATAATCGAATGACATTACTTCTTCGGTCCGAACCAAGGAATCCGTTCGATATGATGCAAAACGGATATTGCTCTATCGTTGATCAGAGATTTCGATATGAAAACAAATACGAATCGGGGTTTGAAGAAGGGGAAGGAGCTGTCGACCCGCAACAGATAGAGGAGGATTTATTCAATCACATAATTTGGGCTCCTCGAAGATGTCGCCCTTGTGGCAATTTATTGGATTGTATCGGAATCGAAAGGCCCACTGAATTAGGATTTCCCTATTGGGTTGGGTCATTTCAGGGCAAGCGGATCATTTATCATAAAGAGGATGAGCTTCAAGAGAATGACTCGGAATTTTTGCAGAGTGGAACAATGCAGTACCAGACACGAGATAGATCTTCCAAAGAACAAGGTCGAATAAGCCAATTCATTTGGGACCCTGCGGATCCATTATTTTTTCTATTCAAAGATCAGCCCTTTGTCTCTGTGTTCTCACGTCGAGAATTCTTTGCAGATGAGGAGATGTCAAAGGGGCTTATTACTTCCCAAATGGATCCTCCTACATCTATGTATAAACGCTGGTTCACCAATAATACGCAAGAAAAGCACCTCGAATTGTTGATTCATCGCCAGAGATGTCTTAGAACCAATAGTTCCTTAGCTAATGGATCTTTCCGTTCTAATACTCTATCCGAGAGCTATCAGTATTTATCAAATCTGTTCCTATCTAACGGAACGCTATTGGATCAAATGACAAAGACATTGTTGAGAAAGAGATGGCTTTTCTCGGATGAAATGAAACATTGGATTCATATTCATGTAACAGGAGAACGATTTCCCATTCCTTAGCCGTAAAGACAGATTGGCCATGACATGAAAAAAGGAAGGGGGAACAAGACCGGGTGGTAGAGTCGTGTAAACACTTGTTGATCCCGTATTTTGGCCTTAGTGGAACATGGAACAATATGCTACTGCTGAAACATCGAAGAATGGAAACAATGTATGATATGAACTGCCTAAATTTGTGAACGGCGAACAACCAGAGTGTTAATGTTAACTGGATCAAACAATTCGCATTAATGAAACCATGTAAATCCACCTGCAAAATACGTATGTCTGATGAAATGGTTCTTGCTATCTGCCTCAATAACGAATTCTTGGTTTAACTGAATAATTCAAGAAAATATAAAATAGATAGACCTTTCTCTTCGTCTCAGTTCAATGATGGATAATACACATTCCAGTTGACCGAGCCTAATTCCAATTGTTTTGTTCCGAAGCAAAGATATCCACGTAGGCCAGTTCGTCCTACTCAGATATTCACGACCAAGAAGTACTGGATTCTCTGTCGGATAGGCCCTGAAAGGAGAAGAAAGGATGGAATGGCAACAGACGCCTGTGTATTTTTGAATTCCCCCGCCCCCGACCCAATAGTACCCCTTTTTGGAACGTCCGGTGCCAAAGTCACCGAATGGGCCAATCCACAAAATGGACTAGGCAATGTAATGTACTTGATCTGTTGGGTTATGAGTACTGGTGGGTATTTGACCAGAGGTTTCTAGAAATCTACCCTTGTATGATTCCTTTTGAATACTCGGGGGTGGGCGAGGGGCGGACGATTCCCAAACGGGCTATTAGATAGAGAAGATCGCTAAGATTTCGTGATCCGCTGCCGAACCTATCCCAATTCCAACAGCTCAGATTCAGATCGTGGGGATCACCGGAATACTTCGTATAAACAGATAGGATACTCGGTATATCCATAGATCTGAAATCGGTTATGGAATTGCTTATTCAATTAGCATTCTCCATATTATGGATTATTCATGCCTTGAAGAGGACTCGAACCTCCACGCTCTTTAGCACGAGATTTTGAGTCTCGCGTGTCTACCATTTCACCATCAAGGCATCTTGAAAGGAAAGTGAATCGTATTCCATGAATATGATATGATATCCATCTAATGTGATATATGTAATACCTGACAAGGATGGAGTGTTGGGGTCTTTCCATCGATCGGTCACGTAGGCCTAAGTCAGACATCCAATTGCTTGGATTTGCATTATTCGGAGGTATATATATCAAAAATATGTACAATCCAACCTAGTTCTTGATTGGAATTCAATAGAAACCAAAAGAATGGAATATGGCACCAAATCACGATAGGACAGATATTTAAAGAGCAGGCCTACCTATTCGGAATCCTAAATGGAATGTAAGGGCGTAGGGATCCATAGGTAAACATAGTATCTATTTGCATACGCTCGAATGACCTCTTCGCATATCTCATAATAAGAATGTACCCTATTCCGGTCTGGTTCGGTATGGAATGAACTTATAATCTGATGATCGAGTCGATCCCATGATTATAAGTTCATAACCTCGGCCCATTCCCATTTTCTTTTTGGCGGAACGGATCCACTCATTCTTTTATTCCAGTTAGCCAGAGGGATCTTTAACTAAGAAGTAGACCTAAAAGAGGGTATCCTGAGCAATTGCA